AAAAAGATGGCAACTAGGGTTGCTGTTTCCATTATTATATAATTTTAAGACATTATACAGTTTTAAGACCACAATGGATCTATGATAAGATCATTTATTTACAACGGAATGGTATACAAAGTCAACAGATCTTACTGAATATAAAATATTATGGCTACACAAACCGTTGAGGGTAGTTCTAGATCTGGCCGCCCCAAACGAACTAATGCAGGGAGTTTATTGAAACCATTGAATTCAGAATATGGTAAAGTAGCTCCTGGGTGGGGAACTACTCCTTTGATGGGTCTCGCAATGGCTCTTTTTGCGATATTCCTATCTATTATTTTGGAGATTTATAATTCTTCCATTTTACTGGATGGAATTTCAATGAATTAGATTCACAAGAACCATTAACTAGCCTTTTAAATACAAAATGAAGCGTTTAGGTTTATGATTTTTATCCCATTCTATTTTGGCAGTTCGACCGTGGAATTTCTTTGTTTCTGTATTTCCGGAATATGAGTGTGTGACTTGGTATAATGGATCCTATGGATAGTACAGAGAATGGGTCTGTCATCTTGATAGAGATGGTTTTACTTCGTCGGATATTCATTCTAGTATCTGGAGCACGGAATATATATATGAAATAGATTACAAAGTATTAGAACTATGATTCATACTTAATAGTTAGACCTCGTGGCCGGACTTCGAAAAATTTTTTTTTTTTTTTTTCAAAGAGTTAGAGGTTATAAATAGAAAGATTTTTTTTTCAAACTAAACTTTCGTTTAGGCTTATTTTGATCAAAGGACAAAGGTTTCTTTGGATTTTTGGTCATTATATCTATTCATTGAATAAGTGATGATCCAACGGTTCTTACTCAGGGAATTTTGGGACTTAGTTTGAAAGGGTTTTATTGAATCATCGTGGTTCTAGTATGAATCTGAGGTTTTAATCAATTCATAGGGTCTTAACAAGAGAATTCCTATCAATAATAAAGAAAACAGCAGTAAAGCCGCATTACACATAAATAACAACAAAGAAAATAGGTAAATAGAAGATTCAAGAGGCCTATAACGATCAATATATAGACGAATGAGCCGACTTGATTTTTTGGCATTATAACCACAAAGAGGAGTTTTCGGATTTTTATTCTTTCGTATCTTCATAAAAAATGAATCATAGAATTAAGAAATTTAAAACTTTCTATTACACACATCCGTTAGAACTAGTATTTGTGTGTTTCTGTTTGAGCCGTATGAGATGAAATTTTCATATACGGTTCTCCGGGGGGGAGTCTCCGTGATTTACCTATCTCAATAAAATCTATGATTGGTTCGAAGAACGTCTTGAGATTCAGGCAATTGCCGATGATATAACTAGTAAATACGTTCCTCCTCACGTCAACATATTTTATTGTCTAGGAGGAATTACGCTTACTTGTTTTTTAGTACAAGTAGCTACAGGGTTTGCTATGACTTTTTATTATCGTCCGACCGTTACAGAGGCTTTTGCTTCTGTTCAATATATAATGACTGAAGCTAATTTTGGTTGGTTAATCCGATCGGTTCATCGATGGTCGGCAAGTATGATGGTCCTAATGATGATCCTACACGTATTTCGTGTGTATCTAACCGGTGGCTTTAAAAAACCTCGCGAATTGACTTGGGTTACAGGTGTGGTTTTGGGTGTATTGACCGCATCTTTTGGTGTAACTGGTTATTCCTTACCTCGGGACCAAATTGGTTATTGGGCAGTAAAAATTGTAACAGGCGTACCAGACGCTATTCCTGTAATAGGCTCGCCCCTGGTAGAGTTATTACGCGGAAGTGCTAGTGTGGGACAATCCACTTTGACTCGTTTTTATAGTTTACACACTTTTGTATTACCTCTTCTTACTGCCGTATTTATGTTAATGCACTTCCCAATGATACGTAAGCAAGGTATTTCTGGTCCTTTATAAAGAATATATACCATCTGTAATCAATCATTTATCACTTGGGGTAGGAACAATAGTATTTCATTGCTACAAATATGGATTATTGAAAAGAATAAGACATGTATTGGGATATTTCTCTTCAACTCTACAAAAATGTATTATTTTTTTGACACTCATAGTTGAAGCGAATTTTCCGAAGATAAAATGGATTATGGGAGTGTGTGACTTGAACTATTGATCGGGCCTTGCAGATATATGCCCTTATCTATCTGCCACATTTTAATTCACAACAAAAAAATGTGTCTTTGTTCCAACCACCGCGTAAGCCCCATACAGAAGATAGGCCGGTTCGTTTGAAGAGAATCTTTTCTATGATCAGACCCGATCATGTCGTGTATGATATGAACAGGCTCCGTAAGATCCGATCCAGTAGAATAAGTGATTGGCATAATCCGGATTATGTTTTATATATTTTATATTTCACTTACTAAATAGTATATAAATGTATGCATTTCCTCTGCATTGACTCGATTTATGATACTATCGGAGTGAAACAAGGGATCTAAAGAAGAACAGAGGCTAGA